AATCTACGCCAGGTATTAACGGTGATTCTCAAATATCGCATAACAGAATGTGATACGGCGGGATAGAATGCAATAGAAACAAAGACAGGGAAGGGGTTACCTATTCCTAACTCCTAACAGCCAAAGCTAGCCCTTTCATTCAATTCTTAATTAAAAAATTAAGAATTAAGAAAATCTCCCCAAGTAGGATTCGAACCTACGACCAATCGGTTAACAGCCGACCGCTCTACCACTGAGCTACTGAGGAACAACGAGAGATTCGATCTCATCGAGTGCAACTCCCGTTCTCAACCCATGAACAATATGGGTCAGAAGCCTCCTTCGTAACTCCCGGAACTTCTTCCTAGTGGCTCCGTTCCATGCCTCATTTCATAGGGAACCTCAAAGTGACTCTATTTTCATTATATTCCATCTATACCCCAATTCCATTCATTTAATATCCCTTTGGTATCATTCACATAAGAGATGTCATTTCTAGTCTATCTCCTTCTATATAATATAGAAAGTTAAGAAATCATCATATAATAATCGAGAAATTGCAATAGAAAAGAAAAAAGGGAGGTTTGTTATGATGAAGATAATAAATTGGGTCGTAGTGGTCGGACTCTATTATGGATTTCTAACCACATTCTCAATGGGGCCCTCTTATCTCTTCCTTCTCCGAGATCGGGTTATGGAAGAAGGAACCGGGAAGAAGATAGCAGCAACAACAGGTTTTATTACGGGACAACTCATGATGTTTATATCAATCTATTATGCGCCTCTGCATCTAGCATTGGGTAGACCTCATACAATAACTGTGCTAGTTCTACCCTATCTTTTGTTTCATTTCTTCTGGAACAATCACAAAAACATTTTTGATTATGGATCCACTACCAAAAATGTAATGCGTAATCTCAGCATTCTATGTGTATTCCTGAACAATCTAATCTTTCCGTTATTCAACCATTTTTTTTTACCAAGTTCAACATTATGCAGATTAGTCAACATTTATATGTTTCGATGCAACAACAAGATGTTATTTGTAACAAGTAGTTTTGTTGGTTGGTTAATGGGTCACATTGTATTCATTAACTGCGTGGAATTCGTATTATTCCAAATACGACAAAATCATTTTATTCGATCTAATAAGTACCTTTTGTCAGAATTGCAAAATTCTCTGGCTCGAACCTTTAGTATTTTCTTATTTATTACCTGTATCTTCTATTTAGGCAGAATGCCGTTGCCCATTGTTACTAATAAACTCCACAACGAAATCTCAGAACCGGAAGAAAAGAGGGAAAGTGAGGAAGAAAGTTATCTAGAAACAACTTACCAAAACAAAACGGAGGAACCGGAAGAAAAGAGGGAAAGTGAGGAAGAAAGTTATCTAGAAATAACTTACCAAAACAAAACGGAGGAACCGGAAGAATATGATCAGGAACTATCTGAGGAGGAAGTGGAGGAAGTACAATTTTTTGAACTTCTTGAACAACTTATTAAAAATAAACTAGACGAATTTAAAGAAAGAATGATCTATCAAGACTTTTTGCCAATAGAAAGGAGTTTGCATAGAAAAAACGAAAATCAATTCTGGTTTGAAAAACCTCCTCTGACTTTTCTTTTCGATTTTAAACGATGGAATCGTCCAGTGCGATGTATGCGATATATGAAAAATTTCCAATACGGAACCGCTGTACCAGATGAAGTGTCACAATATTTTTTTTGTACATGTTCCAGCGATGGAAAACGAAAAATATCTTTTACATACCCACCCAGTTTATCCACTTTTTCAGAAATAATGGAACAAAGGATATCTTTATACATGCCAGAAAAACGATACTATGAAAACAAGGACCTATATGATCATTGGGTTTCTACCAATGAACAAAAAAAATACAACCTCACCAATGAATTAATAAATAGAATAAAAACTTTTGAAAAACAAACGGAATCCCTTGTTCTAGATGTACTAGAAAAAAAGACCAGATTATACAATGATGAAAATGGAGAAGGATATTTGCCTAAAAACTATGATCCCTTTTTAAGTGGACCATACCGCGCAAAAGCAAAATTTCACTCACTCTCACTAACACTAAAAATGGACCACGCTTATAAACCTAAATGGAATTCCATAAAAACTTGGATAAACACGATTCATGGTCTACTCCTTAGGAATCCATTTATCCATTTTAAATCATTACCAACATATGTTAATGATTCTTTAAACCTAACACACCCAATTAATGATGAAACGCTTCTAAATCAATTTATTGCAATAAAAGAAATTGATAAAAAAGTACCTCCTTCATATAAATTGGAAGAACTGGGATTGTTCGAAGACGAAAAAGAAGAAGAAGAAGAAGAAGAAAATGAAGATGAAATTAAAGAAGAATATAAAAAAAAAGCAGATTATTTTTTTCGTTCAAGAAAAGTAAAACCTGTAGTAATTTATACTGATAGGGATCAAGATATGGATACTAATAATAATGATATTAGTGATAATGATCCCACGGACGATATATCTTTGATCCGGCATTATACGCAACAATCCGATTTTCGTCGGGATCTAATCAAAGGATCTACGCGTGCTCAAAGGCGGAAAACAGTTACTTGGGAAATTTTGCAAGTAAATATGCATTCACCGCTTTTTTTAAATCAAATTGACAAAACTTTTTTTTTTGATTTCTCTGAAATAAAAAATTTCATTTTTGGAAATTGGATGAGGAAAAAATCGGAAATTTTAAATTTGGATGGTGAAAAAGAAGAGACAAAAAAAAACAAGAAAAAAAAAGAATCTGAGGAACCCATAATATTAGAGATTTGGGATAACATTATATTTGCTCAACCAGTAAGGGGTTTGATGTTAATCACCCAATCTATTTTTAGAAAATACGTGGCATTGCCATTCCTGATAATAGCTAAAAATATTGGACGTATATTATTCTTGCAATCTCCCGAGTGGTATGAGGATTTCAGAGATTGGAATAAAGAAATGCACATTAAATGCACTTATAATGGTGTTCAATTATCAGAAACGGAATTTCCAAAGGATTGGTTAATGGAAGGCATTCAAATAAAAATTTTATTTCCTTTCCGTCTGAAACCGTGGCAAGGGGCCAAGGTACGATCCCATGATACCTTGAAAAAAAAAAACGATTTTTCTTTTTTAACAGTTTGGGGAATGGAAACAGAAGTTCTCTTTGGTTCCCCACGAAAACAATCTTCTTTTTTTGAACCCATTTTTAAAGAATTAAAAAAAAAAATTATAAAAACAAAAAAACGTGGTTTTCTAAGAATTTTAAAAGAAAAAATAAAAGAGTTTCTAATTACCTCAAACAAAAAAACAAAATGGATTCCGAAACTAATTCAAGTTCAAAAAGGAACAATAAAAAAACTTGAAAAAATAAACCCAATTTTCCTATTTGAATTAAATAAAATAAAGGAATACGAGTCGATTAAAAATAAAAGGATTCTAATTAGTAGTAATAAAAATAGCCAAGAATTGATCCTCGGACGTCAATCCAAAAATTGGACAAATTATTCACTCGTAGAAAAAAAAATGAAGGATCTTGTTGATAGGACAATTACCACTAGGAATCAAATAAAACAAATAAAAAAAGAAAAACAAAAAATAATTCTAACTTCAGATGGAGATATTAGAAGTTCTAATAACACGAATTTGAATGATAAAAAGCAAAATATTTGGCAAATATTCACAAGAGGAAACACTCGATTAGTACATAAATTACACTATTTTCTAAAATCTTTCATTGAGCGAATATACATGGATATATTTATATATATCATTAACATGCTTAGAATCCATATACAAATTTTTTTTGAATCAATAAAAAAAAAAATTAACAAGTCCAGTTATAATGATAAAATAAATCAAGAAGAACTTTCTATAGATGAAATAAAGCAAAAGAAAATGCAATTTATTTTGGCTATAAAAAAATCATTTTGCAATATTAGTGATAAAAACCTAAATTCTTATTTTGACTTGTCTTCCTTGTCCCAAGCATATATATTTTACAAAATATCACAAACTCAAGTTAGTAACAAGTATAACTTGAGATCCATACTTCAATATCATAATCATGGAACCCTTCTTTTTCTTAAAAATGGAATCAAAGATTCTTGTGAGACACAAGGAATATTTGATTCCAAATCAAAACATAAGAAAATGGATAAGTCTGAAATGAATGAATGGAAAAACTGGTTGAAGGGTCATTATCAATACAATTTATCTCAAAGTAAATGGTCTCTATTAGTACCACAAAAGTGGCGAAAAAAAGTCAATGAGTATTGTACAGTTCAAAATAAAGATGCCATTAAAGGGAATTCATATAAAAAAGACAAATACTCATTAATTAATTACTTGAAACAAAAATATGATATAATGGATTCCTTGATAGAGCAAAAAGAAAAATGGAAAAAAAATTACAGATATGATCTTTTATTACAGAAATATATATCACATAACTATATAAACCCTCCGTATATTTATGGATCACCTTTGAAAATTAATGAAAATGCAGAAATTCCATATCTATCCAATTTTTATATAGGGAAACCCCAATTATCTTATCCATTAATGGATATAAATATTAGTGATTATCTCGGAAAAGAATCCATTCTATATAGGAAAAAAAATCTGGAGAGAAAATTTTTGAATTGTCAAATTTTCCATTTCTTAAATTTCTTAATTCGAAAAAATAGCAATATAGATACACGGACTAATATACATAAAATTTCTAATAAAGATATTTTATCTTTTATGATTCATAAAAAAATAAAAACTGCCAAACCTAATCAAAGAAAATTGGTTTTTGATTGGATGGGAATGAATCAAGAAAAATTAAATCGTCACATATCAAACCTGGAACCTCGGTTCTTCCCAGAATTTAAAATACTTTATGACACATATAATGCATATAAAATTAAACCATGGATCATACCAATCAAATTACTTCTTTTAAGAAGTGATGTAAATGAAAATTTTAGTCAAAATAAAAACACCAATGGAAATCAAAAAAAGTATCCTTATATATTATCTAATAAAAAAGGGGATTTGGAATTAAAAAAAAGGAAGAAACAAGAAAAAAAACAACAATCTGGTCAAGTGAATCCTGAGTCACAAGCACAAGATCGAAAGAAAATAAAAGATATTGAAAAAGATTACACAGGATTACACATTAAAAAAAATAACAAGAACAAAAGGGAAAATGAACTAGAATCGGTTCTGCAAAAATATCTCCTTTTTCAATTAAGATGGTATTATTCCTTTCCTACAGAAATAAACAAAAATATATGGGTATATTGTCTACTACTTAAAATAGTAAATCCAAAGAAAATTGCTATATCCTCAATTAAAAGAAGCGAGATGAATCTAGATATAATATTGATGGAGAGAGATCTATCTGTTAGAGAATTGATAAAGAGAGGAATAATGATTATTGAACCCTTTCGTCTATCTATAAAATGGGATAAAAAATTGATTATGTATCAAATCATGGGTATTTCGTTGATCAATAAAAATAAATACCAAATTAATAGAAAAGACATAAAAAAAATATATGTTAACACAAATTATTTCGAAAAATCCATTGCAGAACGAGATCATAGTATGTTTATAAATGAAAAAAGAAATCATTATGGTTTCCTTGTTCCCGAACAGATTCTATCCACTAGGCATCGCAGAAAATTTAGAATTCTAAATAGCTTCAATTCCTGGAATAGGAATGTTGTGAATGAAATTTCACTATTTGGTAATGAAAATAGCGTAAAAAATTGTGAACAGTTTCTGAATGAAGATAAGTATCCTCATACAAATATAAATAATTTAATTAAATTAAAATTATTTATTTGGCCCAATTATCGATTAGAAGACTTAGCTTGTATGAATCGATATTGGTTTAATACCAATAATGGAAGTCGTTTTACTATGTCAAGGATACATATGTATCCGCGATTCAAAATGAATTGACAATATAATATATTTTTTATATATCACGTAACCATATTCATATATTGTATGAAGACCGAAACAGATATTTTATTTTGTGTTACTGTTACATTCTAATTCTAACAAGAATACTGATTTAATATTGTATCGATTAGATCTAGAAAGGAATCCCTTGAATCTTGTTAGTATAGGTACAAAAAAAAGCATTCTAGTTCACAAGTATAAAAATTTCTTTTTTACTTTTTATCCAAATTTTTGGATAAAAAGTAAAAAAGAAATCAAAATTTGTGTATGTACCAGATTAAAATTACTAGTATTATTATATTATTTAATTAACCGTTATTATATTTTTTATTTCTGATCGGTAAATAAAAAAAAGTCTAAAAATTTCCTTATTTTATGGTCAAAAATTCATTCATCTCAGTTATTCCACAAGAAAAAGAAGAAAACAGGGGGTCCGTTGAATTTCAAGTATTCAGTTTCACCAATAGGATACGAAGACTTACTTCACATCTGGAATTGCACAAAAAAGATTTTTCATCCCAGAGGGGTCTTCGAATAATTCTGGGCAAACGGCAACGGTTGTTAGCTTATTTAGCAAAGAAAAATAAGATACGTTATAAAAAATTAATAGGTCAGTTGAATATTCGGGAGCAAAAAACTCGTTAATCTGACTAAGAATTTGTTTGAATTTATTATTTCAATTATTATTATTGATTATTTCATTAGAATATTTATTTAATTAAAAGATTATTATTAGAATTCTAGATATAAGAGTCGTGGATTTTACATTTTGATGAACCTCCTTTTGGGAAATTCATGAAATAATCAATCGGGGAAAAAAGATATGACTGTACCGGCTACTAAAAAGGATTTCATGATAGTAAATATGGGGCCTCACCACCCATCAATGCATGGTGTTCTTCGGCTGATCGTTACTCTCGATGGTGAAGATGTTATTGACTGTGAACCCATATTGGGTTATTTACATAGAGGGATGGAAAAAATTGCGGAAAACCGAACCATTATACAATATCTCCCTTATGTAACACGTTGGGATTATTTAGCTACTATGTTCACAGAAGCTATAACTGTAAATGCGCCAGAACAATTGGGAAATATTCAAGTACCACAACGAGCCAGCTATATTCGAGTAATTATGCTAGAGCTGAGTCGTATAGCGTCTCACTTATTATGGCTTGGACCTTTTATGGCGGATATTGGGGCGCAGACGCCTTTCTTCTATATTTTCAGAGAGAGAGAATTTATATATGATTTATTCGAAGCTGCCACGGGTATGCGAATGATGCATAATTATTTCCGTATTGGAGGAGTAGCTGCTGATCTACCTCATGGTTGGATAGATAAATGTTTGGATTTCTGCGATTATTTTTTAACAGGAGTTGCCGAATATCAAAAACTTATCACGCGCAATCCTATTTTTTTGGAACGAGTTGAAGGAGTAGGTATTATTGGTGGAGAAGAAGCAATAAATTGGGGCTTATCAGGACCCATGTTACGAGCTTCCGGAATACAATGGGACCTTCGTAAAGTTGATGATTATGAGTGTTACAATGAATTTGATTGGGAAGTCCAATGGCAAAAAGAAGGAGATTCTTTAGCTCGTTATTTAGTACGAATCAATGAAATGACCGAATCCATAAAAATAATTCAACAGGCTTTGGAAGGAATTCCGGGAGGACCTTATGAGAATTTGGAAATACGACGTTTTGATAGAACAAGAAATTCCGACTGGAATGATTTTGAATACAGATTCATTAGTAAAAAACCCTCACCCAATTTTGAATTGTCGAAACAAGAACTTTATGTGAGAGTAGAAGCTCCAAAGGGAGAATTAGGAATTTTTCTAATAGGAGATCAGAGTGTTTTCCCCTGGAGATGGAAAATTCGTCCACCTGGTTTCATCAATTTGCAAATTCTTCCCCAGCTAGTTAAAAGAATGAAATTGGCTGATATCATGACAATACTAGGTAGTATAGATATCATTATGGGAGAGGTTGATCGTTGAAATGATAATGGGTATGACAGAAATACAAACTATCAATTCCTTTTCTGGATCAGAATTCTTAAAGGAGGTCTATGAACTCGTATGGATCCTTGTACCTATTTTTATCCTGATATTATTAATCACTATAGGTGTATTAGTAATTGTGTGGTTAGAAAGAGAAATATCCGCAGGGATACAACAACGTATTGGGCCTGAATATGCCGGACCCTTAGGAATTCTTCAAGCTCTAGCAGATGGAACAAAATTACTTTTTAAAGAAGATATTCTCCCGTATCGAGGAGATGTTCAATTATTCAGTCTTGGACCAGCTATAGCAGTGATATCCACTCTACTAAGTTATTTTATAATTCCTTTTGGATATAATCTTGTTTTATCTGATCTTAGTATAGGTGTTTTTTTATGGATCGCTATTTCAAGTATTGCTCCTATTGCGCTTCTTATGTCAGGGTATGGGTCAAATAATAAATATTCTTTTTTGGGTGGTTTACGAGCTGCTGCTCAATCGATTAGTTATGAAATACCATTAACTCTATGTGTATTATCAATATCTCTACGTGTGATTCGTTAGAACATAAACTTCTTTTACCTTTTTTCTTTACTTTATTTATAGTTTAAGAAAAGATTGAATATATTGAATGAATATCCGCATTTTAATATTCACTATTTAGGTAGATAATTTCAACCAGATAGTTATATGAGTGAAATAAAACAGCTTAGAAATTCGCAGTAATAAAATGAAATCTCATTCCCTATGTACAAATGGAAAGTGGAAATAAATAGAAACAGTATAAACTGTTTACCCCAAGACTGAGATTTTTTAATTAATCAGGATGTCTTGAAGCGGGAGTAAAAGATCCAGTGTATGGAATTTTTACTATTGTTTTGTATGTATTACCATATTAGGATCCATCCAAAATTAGTGAACGGGTAGAAACACCAAGATACACAAGAGATTAGTAAAGTAGATAATGTAAAGTATCAAAACAAAAGAGATATTTCTACATAAAAAGAATCATAATAAGGGCTTTAAGTTAGTAGAAACGATCAAGCAGTACTTATCCATGATTCCGATCTAGAGTATGCTCCTATTCACTAATTAACAAAATGACTGTCAAGAACGAATTAATCCTTTTTCTTTTTTTTTTCAGAGTACCCTTTTCTTAGAAAGAAGAATAGGAACAAAATAAATAATAAAATGTAGGATCAATCAGAAAAATAAATAAGAAAAGATCTTTATTTATTCTTCTTTTCTACATATATATATTATATGAGCTTCTTACCATGATTCATGAAAGAGTCTCTAATTTTTTTGTAATAAAAAGATATGGGTTTAAATATCCATTGATACAACAAGTATTTTATTGAAGGAATAAATCAAGTTATTACTGAACAAAGAGAAATTTTTTCTTTCTAAAGAAAGGGAATGAGATCGATTCGGAAGCCCCCTTTTGTTATTCGAGCAGACCGAATTCCATCGGTCTAATTTGGGACTCTTCGACGTATCTTTATTCTATTTATACTCCAATAGATGATACCGAATTAATATTACTATCGAACTAGTCCTTACATTTATTTCTGACCACATAGGAGCCGTATGAAGCTGAGGTCTCATGTCCGGTTCTGGAATAGGGATGGAAGCAGTAATGTTACCATCAACTATGATTATCTAACAGTTCAAGTACAGTTGATATAGTTGAGGCGCAGTCAAAATATGGTTTTTGGGGATGGAATCTGTGGCGTCAACCTATTGGATTCATAGTTTTTCTAATTTCTTCTCTAGCAGAATGTGAAAGATTACCTTTCGATTTACCAGAAGCGGAAGAAGAATTAGTAGCAGGTTATCAAACAGAATATTCAGGTATCAAATATGGTTTATTTTATGTTGCTTCTTACCTAAATTTATTAGTTTCTTCATTATTTGTAACAGTTCTTTATTTAGGCGGGTGGCATTTTTCTATTTTCCCCATTTTTTGTATTCCTGAACTTTTCGGAATAAAGAAAATTGATGGAGTACTTGGAATAATAATCGGTATTTTTATTACATTAGTTAAAGCTTACTTGTTTTTGTTTATTCCTATCACAACAAGGTGGACTTTACCTAGGATGAGAATGGACCAACTATTAAATCTTGGATGGAAATTTCTTTTACCTATATCTCTGGGTAATCTATTATTGACAACTTCTTTCCAACTGTTTTCCCTATAAATACGAAAATATGATAACGACATTCTAAACTCATAACCTATCTCAAACAAGAGAAAGAAACATTAACTTATGCATTTCATGGATATCTACGATATGCTTCCTATGATAACAGGATTTATGAATTATGGTCAACAAACAGTACGAGCCGCAAGGTACATTGGTCAGGGTTTCATGATTACCTTATCCCATACAAATCGTTTACCCATAACTATTCAATATCCGTATGAAAAATTGATCACATCGGAGCGTTTCCGTGGTCGAATCCACTTTGAATTCGATAAATGCATTGCTTGTGAAGTATGTGTTCGTGTATGTCCGATAGATTTACCCGTTGTTGATTGGCGATTGAGAACAGATATTAAAAAGAAACAATTGCTTAATTATAGTATTGATTTTGGAGTATGTATATTTTGTGGTAACTGTATCGAGTATTGTCCAACAAACTGTTTATCCATGACTGAGGAATATGAACTTTCCACTTATGATCGTCACGAATTGAATTATAATCAAATTGCTTTGGGTCGGTTACCAATACCAATAATGGAGGATTACACAATTCAAGCAATTCCTAATTTGACTCAAAGCAAAATAGACAAAGAGAAATCTCTTGATTCAAAAACGATTACCAATTAGTAATTTTATTTGAAATAATTCAAAATAAATTTGCATTTAGGATTTGGATTAAATTAATCAATAACTACAAATAATAATTATTGATTGTGGAGAATCATTGTTTAATTTAAATTGAAAAATTTTTAATTTTGAATTGAGATAATATTTTCTTATTTAGTCATTATTTGATTTCGTCATACCATCTAAGATGGATATCTTAAGATATAGAATCTTAATAAATTAATTAAATTAATAATGATAAAGTTAATATTTAAGAATCCATAATTAAAAAAATTAATAAATATTACCTATATATATATATTATTACCTATAGAAATAGTATATTGTGTAAGTAATATGTAATTAATGCTTTCGAAATATACAATTTTTCAGATTCTCTAAGTGGAATTAGTCCAATAAAAGTATCCTTAGTAATCCATACTACATTAAGATTTAATTCAATTAGTAACATATCATATACAAGAACAAAAAATAAGGTAATACCCTTTTTCTTGGACTATTTAATAAGGTCATGAAATATTTCAACTTATTTATCTCTTATTTTATACAGAATGGATTTAACTGGACCAATACATGATCTTCTTGTAGTATTTCTGGGATCAATTCTTATATTAGGAAGTCTGGGAGTAGTTTTATTTACCAATCCTATTTTTTCTGCATTTTCATTGGGATTGGTTCTTGTTTGTATATCTTTATTATATATTTTATCAAACTCCTATTTTGTAGCTGCTGCACAGCTCCTTATTTATGTAGGGGCTATAAATGTCTTAATCATATTTGCTGTTATGTTTACAAGGGGTTCCGAATACTATAACGATTTCCGTCTTTGGACTATTGGGGATGGGGTAACTTCGCTTGTTTGTACAAGTATTCTTTTTTCACTAGTTACTACTATACTAGAAACGTCATGGTACGGAATTGTTTGGACTACAAGATCAAACCAAATTATAGAGCAAGACCTCATAAGTAATGTTCAACAAATTGGGATTCATTTATCAACCGATTTTTTTCTCCCATTTGAACTAATTTCTATAATTCTTTTAGTTGCCTTGATAGGAGCAATTAGTATGGCTCGTCAATAATCAATAAGTCAATAAGAAATATAAGTTTTTAGAATTGGAAATCTTAAACCTAAAATCAAATAATTTATTGTTTTATCATGTATTATTATTTTTTCCCTTCGAAGTCAAATGAAATGTATTTTTCTATTTTTTTAGTTTCTCTCATATATATTTAAGTCTAATATAAAAAGAGTATGTATAAAAATAAATAAAAAGGTATAAGATAAGCAAGGTTTTTAATTTGATCTAACACTAATATCTTATTTTGTTCCGTAATTTTTTTTTATTCAATTGGATCGTTTGAAAAAATGTTTATAATTGAATCGAGATTGATAAGGAGTTTGTGAATGATGTTTGAGCATGTACTTTTTTTGAGTGCCTATTTATTTTCTATCGGTATCTATGGATTGATCACAAGTCGAAACATGGTTAAGGCACTTATGTGTCTTGAACTTATACTAAATTCGGTTAATATAAATCTCGTAACATTTTCTGATCTATTTGATAGTCGTCAATTAAAAGGAGATATTTTCTCGATCTTTGTTATAGCTATTGCAGCCGCTGAAGCAGCAATAGGACTAGCCATTGTTTCGGCAATCCATCGTAACAGAAAATCCACCCGTATCAATCAATCCAATTTATTGAATAAATAGTCGTAATTGTATAATTGTATATAATCAATAATATAATATTTTAATGTATAATAAAATAATTTATTTATTATTATTATTTTCTTCTTTTTTTTTTTTTTTTGTTCTTTCTAAGAATTTTGAATATTCACAAATTATTACTAATTTTCATTAGATTAGCATATAAAGCTTGTATCACATTGATACAAAAATTAAAGTATTTTGGACCTTTTTCGTCAACATATCCAGAAATTTATTTATTCTAATAAAAAAATTCTGGTAAACTACTGATTTATCTGGTATATACAATATATAAATTTATTACCACTATTTATTTATTTTTTTTTACCAGATTAAAAATATTTTATTTCCTAAACTGAAATTTATAGATCCAATGTCACATTCAGTAAAGATTTATGATACATGTATAGGGTGTACTCAATGTGTACGAGCCTGTCCTACGGATGTATTGGAGATGATACCCTGGGATGGATGTAAAGCTAAGCAAATAGCTTCCGCACCAAGAACAGAGGACTGCGTAGGTTGTAAGAGATGTGAAACCGCCTGTCCAACGGATTTTTTGAGTGTTCGTGTTTATTTATGGCACGAGACAACCCGTAGTATGGCTTTAGCTTATTGATACGTTAGAAAAAACTCCATATTGAATCATTTGATTCCTCTTTTTTTACCGACAAAAACCCGTACTAAGAAGAATATATTTTCTCCAGTACGGGTTTTTATGGTCAAAGCGTATCTTGTCTTTACCATGAGTTATTTTCCTTGGTTAACCATAATTGTTGTTTTGCCGATATTTGCAGGTTCTTCAATTTTTTTTCTACCGCATAGAGGAAATAAAGTGGTTCGGTGGTATACTATAGGTATATGTTTAATAGAACTCCTTCTTATGACCTATGTATTTTGCTATCATTTCCAATTGGACGATCCATTAATCCAATTGGAGGAGGATTATAAATGGATAAGTGTTTTTGATTTGCACTGGAGACTCGGAATCGATGGACTTTCCGTGGGGCCTATTTTACTGACAGGATTTATTACTACTTTAGCTACTTTAGCAGCTTGGCCAGTTACTCGGGATTCGCGGTTGTTTTATTTCTTGATGTTAGTAATGTATAGTGGCCAAATAGGATTATTTGCTTCTCGAGACCTTTTACTTTTTTTTATTATGTGGGAGTTTGAATTAATTCCTGTTTACTTACTTTTATCCATGTGGGGGGGTAAAAAACGTCTCTACTCAGCTACAAAGTTTATTTTATACACTGCGGGGGGTTCCATTTTTCTTTTAATAGGGGTCTTAGGTATAGGTTTATATGGTTCCAATGAACCAACATTGCATTTTGAAACATTAGCTAATCAATCATATCCTATGGCGTTGGAAATGTTATTCTATTTTAGTTTTCTTATTGCCTATGCTGTCAAATCACCGATTATACCCCTACATACATGGTTACCAGATACCCACGGAGAAGCACATTACAGTACATGTATGCTTCTGGCCGGAATTTTATTAAAAATGGGAGCATATGGATTGATTCGGATCAATATGGAATTTTTGCCTCATGCTCATTCTATATTTTCTCCATGGTTGGTAATAGTGGGAACTATACAAATAATTTATGCGGCTTCAACCTCTTTTGGTCAACGTAATTTAAAAAAGAGAATAGCTTATTCCTCCGTATCTCATATGGGTTTTATAATTATAGGGATTGGTTCCATAACCAACACAGGACTAAATGGCGCTATTTTACAACTAATTTCTCATGGATTTATTGGTGCTGCGCTTTTTTTCTTGGGGGGAACAAGCTGCGATCGAATACATCTTGTTTATCTTGACGAAATGGGAGGGGTATCCATCCCAATGCCAAAACTATTTACCCTGTTTAGTAGTTTCTCGATGGCTTCTCTTGCATTGCCGGGAATGAGTGGTTTTGTTGCGGAATTCTTAGTATTTTTTGGAATAATTACCAGTCCAAAATACCTTTTAATGCCAAAAATACTAATTACTTTTCTAATGGCAATTGGAATCATATTAACTCCTATTTATTTATTATCCATGTTACGTCAGATGTTCTATGGATACAAGTTATTTAGTTTAGGAAACTCTTATTTTGTGGATTCTGGACCACGGGAACTGTTTATTTCGATCTGCATCCTTCTGCCAGTAATAGGAATTGGTATTTATCCGGATTTAGTTCTCTCGTTATCAGTTGATAAAGTACAAACTATTCTATCTAATTATTTTTATAGATAGTCTTGCTCAATAAAACGAACAATCAAATAATTAGATGTTTTTACTTTTTAAAAATAATTCGTTGTACAATGAAAAAAAAATGAATTAAAAGTGAATTAAAATTTGAGATGTATTTCTAGTCTTTGAGAACCATTTAATTTAAATTCTTTATTGAGGGGCTTAAATTAAATGGTTCTCAAGGAATCACACAAATTTTTTTATATTGAAAGAATCCCCAGATGTATTTTTTAAGTAATTTATTTAATTAGATGGAAATGGGAATGCGCCATAACTATGTAAACCTATTCCTAATAGATTGACCCCAAAATAGCAAATCCATATTATAAGAAATCCTATAGAAGCTACAATTGCCGAATTCATACTTTGCAAATTTGGATTTGTTCTGATATGTAAATAAATTGCGTATATGGTCCAAGTAATAAATGCCCAAGTTTCTTTAGGATCCCAACTCCAATAAGACCCCCACGCTTCATTAGCCCATACTGCTCCAGAAAGAATGCCTATGGTTAAAAAGGTAAACCCCAGGCTAATGGTACGATAACTCCAATAATCCAATCTTTGAGTCAATTGATATTTGTAATAATTTGTAAATGAAAGAAAAGACGTGTTTTGGAAACCTTTTTTTCGCTCACTCAAGTATATCTTATCAAAAAAAAATGGCCTAATTAAGAAATTTTTGCTTTTACAAAAAATATTGATGTTTTTTCGAAATGTAATGACTAAACAAGCAATTGAAAATAAGGATCCGAATAAAAGAGCTGCATAGCTCAATAGCATCATACTTACATGCATCATCAACCATTGGGATTGTAGAGCGGGTACTAATATTGTGGATTGATTCATTTCGGTTAAAAGACCAGAAGTGGCGAATCCTTGGATAAAGATAGTACTTGGCGTAGTTATTGCATTTAAAGAATTTTTTTTATTTCTAAAATATGGAATCATATGAATAATAAAAAAACTCCACGAAAGGAACATTAATGATTCATATAAATTACTTAATGGGAAATGCCCCGAATAAATCCAACGAATCACTAATAATCCTGTTATAGAGAAAAAAGTCGCTATCATTCCCTTTTCTGACGAATCCCGTAATCCTATAATTTCTTGGGCTAATAAGGTCATCAAATGAATCACCATTACAGTGGAAATGATCGAAAAAGATATATGAATTAATATATGTTCTAAAGTCAAAAATATCATAAATAAAAAATAAATAGTCCAATTACCAAATCAAAATAAGGAATTAAATATTAAATACATTATAAGATTTATTGCGTTGGAATGCCGCCACTCGGACTCGAACCGAGATGCTCTAGCACTGCTTCCTAAGAGCAGCGTGTCTACCGATTTCACCATGGCGGCTTGTTTGTTTGAAATAATAATAACACGGACATTCATAATCGTCGAGGTTCTAAGATTACGTTTTTTTTCAATGAAAAAGAAAATTCTAATTCTATATATACAATTTCATCCCATATTTTATAGTTATTCCTATTTTTTTACTAAAACTAAGAAATTTATCTAAATATTTTTAGAATTTGTTATTATGAAATTAGAGTAATGGTTGTATTTTTTAGTGTGTACAAAATTTATGATCAGATTAATTTAGCAAACAGCTAACTAGTTTATCAAACCAATACCAATAACTAGATAATTGGAGTTGCCTAAATATATAAAACAAAGGATTTGCACCTATATTGAATTGTACTTTACTTTTCACAGCATTTTTTCTATATGGATAGAATGCTGTGAAAAGTAAATTGGTAGGAAAAAATCTGTAACAAGAATTCCAGTATAATTCAAAACAGAAATATTTAAAATACAAATAGAATATATATTTTAACTCAATAGACAAAAGAATTATTCTATAATTACAATAACAAGTCCTACATTATATTGAATTGAAAAATATAAAACATTAATTAATGTAAATCATTCATTTTACAAATTTTTGATTTTGCTAATCATCTTAATCTTAATTCAGATTATCTCAAAGATTTTTTATTTATTTGTTTGTCGCACAAAAAAACTTTTGGAATTTCCCGTTGAAATCGATTTAGCTAAAGAAAAAGCTTTAACCGCCCACAAATAGCCTTTTTTCTTCCAAATATTTTTACGAATACGTTTTTTTGATATAGAAGTACGTTTTTTTGGAACCGCCATTCAAAAACAAAGAGATTGCTAGTTTTTATTGTTGTATGTGAAAGACATGTATTGATGAACCGTTCTTTTTTTTTTTTTTTTATTATCTTTATTTATGCTATAGATAATAAAATGATTTTTCATAATATATGAATACTTTCTTAAAATAATATATATATATATATACTATATTATTCTTAATAAGAAAATTTAATAATCAAATTATATATATATATACTATCCATATACTATCTAATATAGCTATGTAATTAGTATAGTAATAGTTTTTTTATCTAGTAAAAAAAAATTTATTAAAAAAAAATATTTAATTATTATTAGTATTCTTTCTATATTATTCTTTTCTTTCGATTTTTTTGTTTTTTGTATCTCTATTACATAAAAAGGGGTGAAAAAAGGGTTCAATTTTGAACTCATATCTAAATGGATATTGTCATCTAAAAAAATAAAAAATAAGTGAAAAGTAATAGAAATATCAATATAATTTCTAAAACCAAAAAATTAACAGAATTTTTTGATTTATTAATCCAGTTTAGAGTACCGAATTTAAAAAGTTAATAACTTTCATTTAAAACTAGTAGTTAATGTCTTAAACAAGTCATTACCTGATAAAAATCATCTTAGCAATCCATTATTTTACGTCAAATAAAGTAAGGAATATAATAAAATTTACCATAAATAAATATAAATTCTCCTTATTGGATTTTGATTCTCTAAATACATGTTCGACAGCGAATTAGATTAGATGACCATTCTAAATAGTCTAATTAGAATACCCATTTTTCTTTTTATTTTTTATTATATTGAAAATGGAATTCTTGATAGATACTAGGCCTATAAACAAATCAAGCACTCTTTTTGATATAACTATTTTTCTTTACTATACTATATGCTTATAAATTCATTAGAATAATAGAATCCTTAAAAATATCATAATAATGATAAATAAGAATAAAAAAAATTAAAAATAGTTTTTATTATGGAATATATATATCAATATGCATGGATAATACCTCTGCTTCCACTTCCTGTCACTGTGTCAATAGGATTTGGACTTCTGTTTGTTCCAACAGCAACAAAAAATATTCGTCGTATCTGGGCTTTTTATAGTGTTTTATTCCTAAGTATAGCTATGATTTTTTCGTTGAATTTATCTATTCAGCAAATAAATGGAAGTTTTATCTATCAATATATATGGTCTTGGACCATCAATAATGATTTTTCCTTGGAATTCGGATACTTAATCGATCCACTTACTTCCATTATGTTAATATTAATCACTACGGTTGGAATCATGGTTCTTCTTTATAGTGACAATTATATGTCTCACGATCTGGGATATTTGAGATTTTTTGCTTATATGAACTTTTTCAATGCGTCCATGTTGGGATTAGTTACTAGTTCCAATTTAATACAAATTTATATTTTTTGGGAATTGGTCGGAGTGTGTTCCTATTTATTAATAGGTTTTTGGTTCACGCGACCAATCGCAGCGAGTGCTTGTCAAAAGGCTTTTATAACTAATCGCGTAGGGGATTTTGGACTATTATTGGGAATTCTGGGTTTTTATTGGATGACAGGTAGTTTCGAATTTCGGAATTTATTTGAAACATTTAATAAATTAATTCATAATAATGAAGTCAATTCTTTATTTGCCACTTTGTGTGCTTTTCTATTATTTCTCGGTGCAGTTGCTAAATCCGCACAATTTCCTCTTCATGTATGGTTACCCGATGCTATGGAGGGACCCACTCCTATTTCGGCTCTTATACACGCTGCTACTATGGTAGCAGCGGGAATTTTTCTTGTAGCTAGACTTTTTCCTCTTTTCACAGTAATACCTTACATAATGAATTTGATTTCTTTGATAGGTGTAATAACATTATTCTTAGGTGCTACTTTGGCTCTTGCTCAAAGAGATATTAAACGAAATTTAGCCTATTCTACAATGTCTCAACTGGGCTATATTATGTTAGCTCTAGGTATAGGTTCATATAGGGCTGCTTTATTTCATTTGATTACTCATGCCTATTCGAAAGCTTTATTGTTTTTGGGATCCGGATCCATTATTCATTCCATGGAACCTCTTGTTGGATATTCTCCAGACAAAAGTCAGAATATGGCTCTTATGGGTGGTTTATCAAGATATGTTCCAATTACAAAAATTACTTTTTTATTAGGTACACTCTCTCTTTGTGGTATTCCACCTCTTGCCTGTTTTTGGTCCAAAGATGAAATTCTTAATGATAGTTGGTTGTATTCACCAATTTTTGCCCTAATAGCACTTTTTACAGCGGGATTAACCGCATTTTATATGTTTCGGATGTATTTACTTACTTTTGAGGGCGATTTACATGTGCATTTAAAGAATTACAGTGGAATTCCAAATAATTCGCTCTATTCAATATCCTTATGGGGAAAAAAAGCACCGAAATTGGTTAAAACAAATCCTTTTTTATCAGCAACGAATAGTAATGAAAAGCTTTCTTTCTTTTCAAAAAATCCATATAAACTTGACAAAAATGTAATAAAAAAAATCCAATATTTTAGTACGGATTTCGGAAAAAAATACACTTTTACGTATCCGCACGAATCAGATAATACTATGTTATTTACACTCGTTATATTGGTACTATTTACTTTGTTTGTTGGATCCATAGGAATTCCTTTTAACCAAGAAAAAATTCCTACGGATTTATTATCTAAGTGGTTGACTCCGTCGGAAAACCTTATGGATACCCATAATTGGTATGAATTTATGAGAAATTTTATTTCTTCTGTAAGTATAGCTTATTTTGGAATAAGTATAGCATCCATTTTTTATGGACCCATTTATTCTTCTTTCCAAAATTTGGACTTAATCAATTCATTTGTAAAAATGGGATCCAAAAGAATTCTTTTAGATCCGGTAGTAAATGTAATATACAATTGGTCATACCATAGGGGTTACATAGATCTTTTTTATACAAAGTTTATAACTAGAAATCTAAGAGGAATCGCGGAATTTGTCTATTTTTTTGATAGATACATAATTGATGGAATTATCAATATTTTAGGTATT